AAGTGAGTTAGACAAAAAGAGAATCAGCTTTGACAATGACTTAGCCATTTTTTTTTTGTTGATAACCTTAGACCAATCAATCCAATATTGATTAATACGTAATCGACCGAAGACTACTTGAACTTGAAAACGGCTTTTCTGCTCAGAAACGAAATGTTCCTGGAAATTTTTGCTCCCGTTGAAACATTTGTATCTATATGCATCAGGATCCCGATTCGTGGATCTCTCGCTTCGAGAAATAAAAATAAGAGAATCGAACCATTTCTTCTGATTCTTTTTCAAATTCGATAAATGTTGGTTGATCGTATATTTCATTATAGTTCTATGATTCAGAGTATCGTTTCCTATTTGATCCCTTTGAATGCCATATTCGAAGTTGCGATCGGATCTATTTTTTAAAAAGAATCGATTCAATACATTTCTTATGTACACATAAGTGCTATATTGAATTTGAATCAGATTTCGGATCAATCTATATTGATTGACTGCCTCCATTATGTTGTTGCTAGCAAATACCACTCTTTTTTCTTTTGTATCTTTCAAAGAATTCCCGCAGGAGATCCGAAGCCATTTTTTTCTGATCCTTCGATAAAAAGATTCATTCTCTTCATAAAAAATAGGAGGTAGAACCAATAAAGATTTCTTTTTCGATTCATCCCTGGAGTTGAATACCTCATTCAAGAATTGTTTTTGATCCAATCCGTAGGAATCAATAGAAAAGGCAAATCCTTTATGATACACCAGATCCGGCTCGGTTATTGATAGAGTGAATAGATCTGCCATTTCTTGAAATCTCTCTTCGGATTCAAAATCGTGGTGTAACGTGTATCCCCCCCTGTTCCGGTCATGGAATAGATGAAAGAAATTTAAAAATGGATTTTTGTTCAAGAATGAAATCTTATTGGAACTGTCCATATTTGGTTCATCCTTCATAACCATATCACATCCCCGATCTGATGAAATAGGATGAATTGAGACGGTCTTTTGTAAATACGTAATTATCTTGAATATATTAACCATTTCTTTCTTTTCCGACCGCCTGCAGGGGACAAAAGAAACATCTTGTTCTTTCTTCAACAATTTCTGATCTCTAGTGGACCTCTCAGTCGGATTTGAACCCAGATGAAGTTCTGACCATCTGTCAGAGAAAAAAGAACGAATGGATCTTGTAGGATTCCCAAGAAGTTCTTCTATTTCTTCCGGAAGCAGATGATTCTTCATCTGCTTCTCACCTTCCGTGAATAGCCGAGACATTGAGGAATATCCAGAAAGGCATTTCGGGAATCGGCCTGATCCTATCTCTGTTTCTTCCGTTTGAAGAAAGGAAGGATCCCAAGGAATCGATCTTTCTTTTCGCTGTTGAATCTCCCTTTGATTGAGAGATGTGTGATATTCCGAATCCGCATTCCTAATGGAATCCAAGCGATCTCTAGATTGATCAAAAGATCCTTTCAATTGGCTAGAATCCCGCTTTTTGACGATCCAGTTCCTCCACCGCCGCAAACCCCAGTTATATTTACACCTTTTAGTTATTGGAGGAAGCCAAGTACTCTCTTTCGGATCCAGGAAACAGCTCTCAGAGATCTTTTTTCCTTTTGGAAGATAGAGGAGCGAAACAATCAGCCTATTGATATTGGAAGACCCAAAGGATTCTTCCAATGTATCATTTCTGGACCCAAGAGAATTCATAGGTATAGGAAGAAGCCCTATCAAATAGATATTTTTTTTTTCGACCATATTTCGATTGTTAATACGATATATAAGGCCCGCTACTACAAAGAAGACTACACCCGTGATCGTGAAAGTGAAATATCGCTTCATTATTGAACCCCGCGAATTGGGTGAAAGTAGGATACTCCAAATTCGGGGATCAAAGAGTTTTATAAAACGTTCTTGGTGGAAAAAAATCTTAACCAAAGATCCCACTGAATTCTTGATCTCTCTCAATACCTCTTTCAACTCGAAAACCCAGAAATCGAAATTTGTGGAATGTTTTTTTGTCATTTGTTAAAAAAAATTCAATTTTAAAATACTATAAATTTACTTTAATATGCAATTGTGAAAGTGAAAAAAAATGCAATTTGAGTATAATACAATACTCCAATTATGATATTTCATTGAAAATGGAATCACTGAAAATGAAAATATGTCTAACATTTCTATATTCTATTTCAATTAAAGTGTCAACAATGAAAATTTCAATGATATTTGTATAAAATGAAAATTGTATTTGTATTGATTTATCCTAAAGATTTCATTTCAATTGGAATTTGGTTATTCACCATGTACGAGGATCCCCGCTAAGCATCCATGGCTGAATGGTTAAAGCGCCCAACTCATAATTGGCGAATTCGTAGGTTCAATTCCTACTGGATGCACGCCAATGGGACCCTCCAATAAGTATAAGTCTATTGGAATTGGCTCTGTATCAATGGAATCTCATCCTCCATATATAACGAATTAGTATATTCATTTCATAACATAGGAACAGTAAGAACTTGAGACTAGAACTCATAGGGAAGAAAATAGATAGAATCACATATGCAATATTTACAGACAAAAGTCTTCGGTTATTTGGGAAAAAGAAATATACTTCTAATGTCGAATCAGGATCAACTAGGACAGAAATAAAGCATTGGGTCGAACTCTTCTTTGGTGTCAAGGTAATAGCTATGAATAGTCATCGACTCCCCGGAAAGGGTAGAAGAATGGGACCTATTATGGGACATACAACGCATTACAGACGTATGATCATTACGCTTCAACCGGGTTATTCTATTCCACCTCTTAGAAAGAAAAGAACTTCAATAAAAATACTTAATAGCATGGCGATACAGTTATACAAAACTTCTACCCCGAACACAGGCAATAGGGCCGTAGACAGTCAAGTGAAATCCAATCCACGAAATAATTTGATCTATGGACAGCGTCATTGTGGTAAAGGCCGTAATGCCAGAGGAATCATTACCGCAAGGCATAGAGGGGGAGGTCATAAGCGTCTATACCGTAAAATCGATTTTCGACGGAATGAAAAAGACATATATGGTAGAATCGTAACCATAGAATACGACCCTAATCGAAATGCATACATTTGTCTCATACAATATGGGGATGGTGAGAAGAGATATATTTTACATCCCAGAGGGGCTATAATTGGAGATACCATTGTTTCTGGTACAGAAGTTCCTATAAAAATGGGAAATGCCCTACCTTTGAGTGCGGTTTGAACTATGGATTTACGTAATTGGAAGTAACCAATTAGGTTTACGACGAAACCTAGAAATCGATCACGGATCCAATTTGAGTACCTCTAGAGGATAGACCTCAACAGAAAACTGAAGAGTAATGGCAGCAAGTGATTGAGTTCAGTAGTTCCTCATATAAAATTATTGACTCTAGAGATATAGTAATATGGAGAAGACAAAATTGTTTCAAGCACCGACAGAACCGGAAGCGTCCCTTCTTTCAAAGAGAGGAGGACGGGTTATTCACATTTCATTTGATGGTCAGAGGCGAATTGAAAGCTAAGCAGTGTCTAAAGATTCCCCGGGGAAAAATAGAGATGTCTCCTACGTTACCCATAATATGTATATGTGGAAGTATCGACGTAATTTCATAGAGTCATTCGGTCTGAATGCTACATGAAGAACATAAGCCAGATGACGGAACGGGAAGACCTAGGATGTAGAAGATCATAACATGGGTGATTCGGCAGATTGGGATTCCTATCTATCTGCTCATGTGGTACTTCATTGTATGATAAATAGAAGATCCATCTGTATAGATATCATCATCTACATCCAGAAAGCCGTATGCTTTGGAAGAAGCTTGTACAGTTTGGGAAGGGGTTTTGATTGATCAAAAAGAAGAATCTACTTCAACCGATATGCCCTTAGGCACGGCCATACATAACATAGAAATCACACTTGGAAGGGGTGGACAATTAGCTAGAGCGGCGGGTGCTGTAGCGAAACTGATTGCAAAAGAGGGGAAATCGGCTACATTAAAATTACCTTCTGGGGAGGTCCGTTTGATATCCAAAAACTGCTCAGCAACAGTCGGACAAGTGGGGAATGTTGGAGTGAACCAGAAAAGTTTGGGTAGAGCCGGATCTAAGCGTTGGCTAGGTAAACGTCCTGTAGTAAGAGGAGTCGTTATGAACCCTGTAGACCATCCCCATGGGGGTGGTGAGGGGAGAGCCCCAATTGGTAGAAAAAGCCCAACAAATAAATGGGGTTTTCCTGCACTTGGAAGAAGAAGTAGAAAAAGGAATAAATATAGTGATAATTTGATTATTCGTCGACGTAGTAAATAGGATAGAAATTTGAATTAGTTTCTTCGTCTTTAAATAAAAAAAAATAGGAGTAATTAACCGTGACACGTTCACTAAAAAAAAATCCTTTTGTAGCGAATCATTTATTAAGAAAAATTGATAAGCTTAACACAAAGGAGGAAAAAGAAATAATAGTAACTTGGTCCCGGGCATCTACCATTATCCCCACAATGATTGGCCATACTATTGCTATCCATAATGGAAGAGAACATTTGCCTGTTTATATAACAGATCGTATGGTAGGTCACAAATTGGGCGAATTTGCACCTACTCTCAATTTCCGGGGACATGCAAAAAACGATAATAAATCTCGTCGTTAATAATATAATAATCAATTCAAAAATAGAGATCCTTATCCTT